AATCGACACTTCCGTGATTGAATTTCTATGTTTCGTCTATTTCTATTAGAAAAACCATATTTTTACGTTTCGTGAAAATACTTACGTTTCCCCGCCAAAGTCTTAATAAGATAAGATAGAATAAACATATTTTTTTATCGAAATAAAGAAGTCTCAATCGCTATTCATTTATTGTATTTTTAGACAAATTCATAAAAAGTTTTATGTCTAAGGTACCGACAATCAATACCCGTATCCTTAATAATATGGGTATGACCGGGGAACATGAAATCAAAAATTTCAAGGCCGCGCTTGCGGATCAATATCGCAGGCTTAGCAACCTGTATAGAATCGATAGAATCGATTTTGATTTTCGATTTGGATTTTTGATTTGGATTTTCTTTTATTGTATATTTTTTATTGTATATTGTATTTCTTTCTTTTCTTTTATTCTATAAACTAGAGGAGCACCCAATATGGGGAAAAGATATTTGAATTCAAAATCTTGTTTTAGTTTGAACTGTTGTTTTAGTTCAAACTGGTGTTTTAATCCGATTTTGTTTAAGACTCCATTGACGTCGAAAGATGGGATAAGTAGTTCAAGGGGCCTTAGTTACTTTTTCGCAAGTCCTAATGAAAACTTTTTGTCAGACAATGACGATATTCAATCTAATTCGAATAATCCCAGTTCTGGATCTAATAACAAATATCCTCGTGGGGCAATCAACGGTATTTATATACCCAGTGGGGGCGACAGTAGTCACATTGGGGATAATGGGAATGGGGCTCCGCCTGGCGGAACGTGTGGTGAAAGCGGGGAATCCGGGTCGCCGAACCCCGCGAAGGGTAATGATTTACCTGGGGATTCGAAAGATCAAAAATCGACTGATGGGGATACTGGGGATTCGAAAGATCAAAAATCGACTGATGGGGATACTGGGGATTCGAAAGATCAAAAATCGACTGATGGGGATACTGGGGATTCGAAAGATCAAAAACCGGATGATGGGGATACTGGGGATTCGAAAGATCAAAAATCGACTGATGGGGATACTGGGGATTCGAAAGATCAAAAATCGACTGATGGGGATACTGGGGATTCGAAAGATCAAAAATCGACTGATGGGGATACTGGGGATTCGAAAGATCAAAAATCGACTGATGGGGATACTGGGGATTCGAAAGATCAAAAACCGGATGATGGGGATACTGGGGATTCGAAAGATCAAAAATCGACTGATGGGGATACTGGGGATTCGAAAGATCAAAAATCGACTGATGGGGATACTGGGGATTCGAAAGATCAAAAATCGACTGATGGGGATACTGGGGATTCGAAAGATCAAAAATCGACTGATGGGGATACTGGGGATTCGAAAGATCAAAAACCGGATGATGGGGATACTGGGGATTCGAAAGATCAAAAATCGACTGATGGGGATACTGGGGATTCGAAAGATCAAAAATCGACTGATGGGGATACTGGGGATTCGAAAGATCAAAAATCGACTGATGGGGATACTGGGGATTCGAAAGATCAAAAATCGACTGATGGGGATACTGGGGATTCGAAAGATCAAAAACCGGATGATGGGGATGATTTGGAACCAACTCCGTTGGATGATTCGAATCAGATCCGTCCGTATCGTGGAGGTACCCCTGCTTTTATTGCGGCTTTGTGGGTTCAATGCGAGGATTGTCTTGGATTAAATTATAAGAGATTCTTAAAGGAACGAAATAATATGTGCGAACACTGTGGATATCATTTCAAAATGAATAGTCTAGAAAGAATCGAATTTTTGATCGACCCCGATACTTGGGATCCTATCGATGAAGACATGGCCTCTCCGGATCCCGATCCCGATGATTCGAAGGAGGATAATTTACTCGAAAAGATTTTTGGATGGGATTTGGAGGAGGATAGCTTACCCGAAGAGCTTTCTGAATGGGATTCGAAGGAGGATAATTTACTCGAAGAGCCTTCTGAATGGGATTTGGAGGAGGATAGCTTACCCGAAGAGCTTTCTGAGTGGGATTCGGAGGAGGAGAAGGGCAAGTCCTATGAAGATCGTCTTGATTCTTATCGAAGAAAGACAGGATTAAATGAGGCTGTTCAAACAGGCGTAGGTCAACTAAATGGTATTCCCGTAGCTTTTGGGATTATGGAGTTTGAGTTTATGGGGGGCAGTATGGGATCCGTAGTTGGAGAGAAAATCGCCCGTTTGGTTGAGTACGCTACCAATCAATCTCTACCTCTTATTATAGTATGCGCTTCGGGTGGGGCACGCGTGCAAGAAGGAAGTTTGAGCTTGATGCAAATGGCTAAAATATCATCTGCCTTGTTGGATTATGATCAATCCAAAAACAAGTTATATATATCAATCCTTGCATCTCCTACTACTGGTGGGGTAACAGCTAGTTTTGGTACGTTGGCAGATATCATTATTGCCGAGCCCAATTCCTACATTGCATTTGCGGGTAAAAGAGTAATTGAAGAAACATTGAAGGAACCGATACCCGA